AAATGAAGAAACAAAAAAAAAACTAATAAATGAATTTTTAAACAGGGCCGAAGTTTTAGATAAGGAATTTTTGCCTCTGGATATAGTCGAAAAACGAATTAGATTGTGTAATGAGGAGACTCAAACAAAAAACTTACCTAAAATATACGATCCTTTCTTGAATGGACCCTGTCGTGGACGAATCCAAAATTGTTTGTTATCCTCAATCAAAACGGAAACTTATAAAAAAAATTATATTTGTATAAATAAGATTCATGCTCTCCTTATTAATAGTAAAAAAAATCATCCAGAATTTGAACAGAAAATAGATACATTTGATAAAAAATCATTCTTAATTGAAATTGGTTTTTTTTTTTATTTAATCCATAAATTCTCGGCTAAATCAGTATCAAGCCTTAATTTTGAAGGACTTGTTCTCTTTCCGGAATTTGAACAATTGAAAGTAAATTCCGAAAAAAAAAAAATAAAATTATTGTTCGACGCAATTAGAACTGATCTGAACGAAAAAAGAATTGTAAAAAAAAGAAAATGTATTGGAATCAAAGAAATGAGGAAAGAAGTTCCTCGATGGTCATACAAATTAATTGACGAATTAGAACAACTGGAAGCAAAAAATGAGGAAGAGAAATATGGAATTCGTTCCCGAAAAGCCAAACGTGTAGTTATTTTTACTTTTACTAATAAAAAAAAAAATAACGATACTTATAGATATACTAGAGATACTAATAATACCGATAAAAACGGGGAATTGGCTTTAATACGTTATGCACAACAACCTGATTTTCGACGAGACATAATCAAAGGATCTATACGTGCTCAAAGGCGGAAAACAATTACTTGGAAACTATTTCAAAAAAGTCTGCATTCGCCCCTTTTTTTGGACAAAATTGAAAAACCCTCGTTCTTTCCTTTTTTCAAAAATTTTGAGCCAATGAGACAAATTATTTTTATGTTCAAAAATAGGATGCGTACAAAAGCAGAATCCCTAAATTCAGATTATACGGAGGAAAATAAAAAAGAAAGTGAGGAGGGGGGCGAAAAAAAAAAAAAAGAAAAAGAGGAAAAAAGACGTATAGAAATAGGAGAGGCCTGGGATAGCATTATATTTGCTCAAGTAATAAGAGGTTTTTTATTACTAACCCAATCGATTCTTAGAAAATATATTATATTGCCTTCATTGATAATAACTAAAAATATTGTTCGTATGCTATTATTTCAATTTCCCGAATGGTCAGAAGATTTTAGGGATTGGAAGAAAGAAATGTATATTAAATGCACCTATAATGGCGTTCAATTATCCGAAACAGAATTTCCAAAAAAGTGGCTAATAGATGGTATTCAGATAAAAATCATATTTCCTTTTCGTCTGAAGCCTTGGCACAGATCTAAGCTACGATCCACTGAAAAGGATCCAATGAAAAAAAAAGAGGCAAAAAAAAAAAGGGACTTTTGTTTTTTAACAATTTTGGGAATGGAAGTGGAATTCCCCTTTTCTAGTTTTCCCCGAAATAAATTTTATTTTTTTTATCCCATTTTTAAAAAACTCAACAAAAAAATAAAAAAATGGAAAAATCATTTTTTTCTCATTCTCAATATTTTAAATCAGAGAACAAAATTGTTTCTAAATTTCTTAAAAGAAAGAGCAAAATGGATCATCAAAAGTATTCTATTTCTAAACGAAAAAATAAAACAACTCCCAATTTTTTTTCTACTTAGATTCAAAAAGATATATGGATTGAGTGAAAGCCAAAAAGATTCAACAATAAGTAAGAAAATTCCAATGATTTACGAATCAACCATTCGAATTCAATCTGTTAATTGGACAACTTGTTCATTGAAAAAAAAAAAAATAAAAGATCTGAATGCTGAAAGAAAGACAATCATAAAGAAAATTAAAAAAATGACAAAAGAAAAGGGGGTTGTTTTTTCTTCCGAGATAAATATTAGTTCGAACAAAAAAAGTTATTATGCTAAAAGATTCGAATTAAAAAAAAGTATTTGGGAAATTTTAAAAAAAAGAAATCCTCTATTAGCCCGTAAATCAGAGCATTCTTTTTTGAAATCTCTCATGGAAAGGGTATACCTAAAAATCTTTCTATGTATCATTTATATTCCTAGGATCGATCTACAATTGTTTCTTGAATCAAGAACAAGAAATAGAATTAAAAAAAAATCCATTTACAATAATGAAACAAAAGCAGACAGAATGGATAAAACTAATCAAAGTCTAATTCACTTTATTTCGCTTCTAAAAAAAGATTATAATATTCGGAATACGAATTCACAGAATTCTTGTGACGTATCCTCGTTGTCACAGGCATATGTATTTTTAAAATTATCAGAAACCCAAGTTATTAACATATATAAGTTAAGATCTGCTTTTGAAGATCATGGAAAATCCTTTTTTCTTAAAAATGAAATTAAGGATTTTTTTTTTGGAATACAAAGAATATTTGATTCTAAATTTAGACACAAAAAACCTCCCAATTCTGTAATGAATCAATGGAAAAATTGGTTGTTAAAGGGTCATTATCAATATGATTTATCTCAAAGGAGATGGTCTAGATTAGTGGCACAAAAATGGAGAAATAGAATCCATGAGCGTCGTGTCTCTCAAAAAAAATATTTTAAAAAGCGTGATTCATATGAGAAAACCCGATTAATTCTTTACAAAAATCAACAATTAGACTCATTAAAAAAAAAAAAATATGAATATGATCTTTTTTCATATAAGTCTATTAATTATGCAGATAAGAAGCACTCATATATTTATGGATATGGATCACCATTCCAAGCAAATAAAAAGAAAGCAATTTCTTATAATTACAACACACGTAAACAAAAGATATTTGATCTAACGAGTGATATCTCTATCAAGAATTATATCGCAGAAGATGCTATTCTAGATATGGAAAAAAATCTGGATAGAAAATATTTTGATTGGATAGGAATGAATGCAAAAATATTAAATCGTTCGATATCGTCGAATCGGGAATTTTTGTTCCTTTACAAATTTTGGATATTTTTTAATGCATATATGAGTAACCCGTGGATCATACCAATCCAATTACTTTTTTTCGATTTTAATATAAATGAAATAAAAAAAAATGTTAGTGCAAATAAAAACATCACTGGAAGGAAAAAAATAATAGATATTTTTAGATCATCAAAAAAAAAAAAAAAATTAGATTTCGAGTTAGGAACTCGAAATCAAGCAAAAGCGGAATACACGGGTCGAGTGGATTTTGAATCACCTCTCTCAACCCAAGAAAAAGATATTGAAGAAGATTATACGGGATTGGAAAGGAAAGAGGATATAAACAAACCAAAATACAATAGCAAGATAGAGGAAAAACTTAATTTCTTATTAAAAAGGTTTTTTATTTTTCAATTGAATTGGAAGGGTTCCTTAAATCAAAGAGTAATGAATAATATAAAAATATATTGTCTCCTGATTAGATTGAAAAATATAAAAGAGATTGCTATAACCTCTATTCAAAGAGGAGAACTAAGTCTAGATATTATGATGATTCATAATCAGAAGGATTTTACTCTTACAGAAGAGACGAAAAATCCAAAATTGATCAACGAAGGGATATTGATTATCGAACCAGTTCGTCTGTCTAGACAAAACGATGAACAATTTTTTATGTATCAAACCATAGGCCTCTCGTTGATTCATAAGAGTAAGCGTCAAATTAAAATTAATCAAAGATATCCGGAAAAAAGCCACGTTGATAAGAAGAAATTATATAAATCCACTCCAAGAACAAGAGATCAAAAGATAACAGAAAAAAAAGAGACAAATCATTATGATTTGTTTGTTCCCGAATTTTTTTTTTCCGCTAGACGTCGTAGAGAATTCAGAATTCTAATGTCTTTAAATTCTAAGAATAGAGATAGTGTACATAGAAAGAAAACATTTTACAATAAGAATAAAGGAACTAATTGCTGTAAAGTTTTGGCTGAAAATAAGGATCTTGATAGACAAAAAAAAAAACAAATGAATTTTTATTTTTTTCTTTGGCCAAATTTTCGATTAGAGGATTTAGCTTGCATGAATCGCTATTGGTTTGATACCTATAATGGAAGCCGTTTCAGTATAGTAAGAATACATATGTATCCGTGATTGATAATTCGTTAATATAGATTTCTTTCTTCTATTTAGCGTAATATATTCGGTATGCGGATATAAATGGATACACACATAGATGTGCACACACATTTTGTTAACTTCTATTCTGTATTCTGAGTCCTTGATACTAATTCAATGATGTATCCATTCGATACAAAAATAAATCAACAAAATCGTCTTATATATATTTTTTAAGTCTACCATTTTTTTTGGAATGCATAAATATATAGTATTCTATGATTTGAAAAAAAAAAATCGGGAAATCTGACGGAATTTAATATTATTGTATATACAATATACAAAATTTGAAATTAATGTGATTACTATTACTGATTAAAAAAAGATATCTATAAAATAAGTAAAGGGAAAAGAAAGCTTTCAACGTATGGTAAAAAATTTAATTCTACCGAGTTTTTCACAAGAAAAAAAAGAAGAAAACCCCGGATCGGTTGAATTTCAAGTATTCAATTTCACTAATAAGATACGAAGACTTACTTCACATTTGGAATTACACCGAAAAGACTATTTATCTCAACGAGGTTTACGTAAAATTCTGGGAAAACGACAACGGCTACTGTCTTATTTGTCAAAGAAAAATGGAATACGTTATAAAAAATTAATAAATCAGTTGGATATTCGGGAGTCACAAATTCGTTAATTTGAAGATTAATTTTTAATTATTCGATTTATTAGGTCTTGAATTTTTATTAATTTTTTTTTTTTCTTTTGTTTTACGCAATTAATGGAATGAATAAATCGAGGAAAAACTATGAATGGCCCAGCTACAAGAAAAGACCTCATGATAGTGAATATGGGCCCTCACCACCCATCAATGCATGGTGTTCTTCGACTTATTGTTACTCTGGATGGTGAGGATGTTATTGATTGTGAACCAATATTGGGTTATTTACACAGAGGGATGGAAAAAATTGCGGAAAACCGAACAATTATACAATATCTGCCTTATGTAACACGTTGGGATTATTTAGCCACTATGTTTACAGAAGCAATAACCGTAAACGGACCGGAACAGTTGGGAAATATTCAAGTACCAAAAAGAGCCAGCTATATTCGAGTAATTATGTTGGAATTGAGTCGTATAGCTTCTCACCTATTATGGCTGGGACCTTTTATGGCAGATATTGGTGCACAAACCCCTTTCTTCTATATTTTCAGAGAAAGAGAATTAATATATGATCTATTCGAAGCTGCGACAGGTATGAGAATGATGCATAATTTTTTCCGTATCGGGGGAGTAGCGGCTGATCTACCTCATGGTTGGATAGATAAATGTTTGGATTTTTGCGATTATTTTTTAACAGGGGTTGTTGAATATCAAAAACTTATTACGAGAAATCCTATTTTTTTAGAACGGGTTGAGGGAATAGGCATTGTTGGTGGAAAGGAAGTAATAAATTGGGGTTTATCAGGACCGATGCTTCGGGCTTCCGGAATACAATGGGATCTCCGTAAAGTTGATAATTATGAGTGTTACGGGGAATTTGATTGGGAAGTTCAATGGCAAAAAGAAGGAGATTCGTTAGCTCGTTATTTAGTTCGAATTGGCGAAATGGTGGAATCCATAAAAATAATTCAACAGGCTTTGGAAGGAATTCCTGGAGGTCCATATGAAAATTTAGAAATCCGTTACTTTGATAGGGAAAGGGAACCAGAATGGAATGATTTTGAATATCGATTTATTAGTAAAAAACCGTCTCCAACTTTTGAATTGCCGAAACAAGAACTTTATGTACGAGTTGAAGCCCCAAAAGGAGAATTAGGAATTTTTCTAATAGGGGATCAGAATGGTTTTCCTTGGAGATGGAAAATTCGTCCACCTGGGTTTATCAATTTGCAAATTCTTTCTCAATTAGTTAAAAGAATGAAATTGGCTGATATTATGACAATACTAGGTAGCATAGATATCATTATGGGAGAAGTTGATCGTTGAAATGATGATTGATACAACAGAAATACAAGATATCAATTCTTTTTTCAGATTGGAATCTTTTAAAGAGGTATATGGAATTTTATGGGTACTTGCCCCTATCTTTACTCTTGTATTGGGAATCACCATAAGTGTACTATCAATTGTATGGTTAGAAAGAGAAATATCCGCAGGTATACAACAGCGGATTGGACCTGAATACGCTGGTCCTTTGGGAGTTCTTCAAGCTCTAGCAGATGGAACAAAACTACTTTTCAAAGAAAATCTTATTCCATCTAGGGGAGATATTCGTTTATTCAGTATCGGACCATCCATATCAGTCATATCAATTATAATAAGCTATTCAGTAATTCCTTTTGGATATAACTTTGTTTTATCTGATCTCAATATCGGTGTTTTTTTATGGATTGCTATTTCGAGTATTGCTCCCATTGGACTTCTTATGTCAGGATATGGATCAAATAATAAATATTCCTTTTTGGGTGGTCTACGAGCTACTGCTCAATCGATTAGTTATGAAATACCATTAACTCTATGTGTGTTATCAATATCTCTACGTGCGATTCGTTGATACAAAAACTTTTCGATGCTATTGCTTATACGCCTTTCTTTGTAGGACACTTTATAGGAAAGGGGTAGAATAAATTCATTATTATTATTCTCAATTCGTATTGAAGAAAAAAATAAGATAGTTATATGAGTGAAATAAAACAGCTTCTATTGAATACAATTTATGAATACTATATTACATTACCTTGCCCGATTCTCTCTATGGTATAGTTTATATATGGTTATAGTATGATGATTTAAAATTGCAGTCAAAATATTGAGTCTCATTTTCTATGTATAAGAATTTAGTGAAAAAAAAAATTAGAAGCAGAAGAGTCTGATTACCCCAGGATTGGTTGATTATAAATCTTGTCTTGAAGCGGGTTCAAAAGACCAACTTTATTGCGTTTTTGCTACCGTTTGGATGAATTATCATACATGTATTAACATAAATAAGTGAGGCTCATAAAAGATTAAGTGGACGGTTAGAACCACCAAGATACACAAAGGATTAGTAACGCGGATTATGTAAATTTTCAAAAAGAGCATTTCCACATAATAGAAAAAGAATACTAATTGGGGCTTTAAGTTGGTAGAAAAATAAAGGCAGTATTCCCCAAAATTCCGGTCCAGAGTAAGTTCCTATCCACTTATTAAATAAATGACTATCGGGAACGAAAAAATCCTTTCATTCTTTTTTTTTTTTCAAGTCCCTTTTTGATTTTATTTGCACAAAAAAAGACGAATAGGAACGAAAAAAAAAAAAAAGCGACTGACCCCTTTTTTATCTTTTTTTTTTATCCATATGGATTTTTAATCCATATTTATGGAGATAGAATTTATGTCATATCATAATTTAGAAACTAATATGTAATTCTTTTTTCGTAATCAAAAACGACGGGGGAGGGTTATTGAAAATTCTAAAAGATTATTTTATTGAAGAATAAAGTTATTACTTAAAAAATTATATATTTTTCTTTAGGGATAAGATAAATTCAGAAGTGCCTTTTGTATCTTTTATAAAAAATGCATTTTTTTTATCGTTATTATAAAATTCTAAATTAGAACAGACAGAATTCAATTGGTCTAATTCAGAACCGTCCGATAAATTGCAATCTTATCCATCTTAGGGATATAGCAAAAGACAAACAATCGGCCTGGTCCTTAGATTTATTTAAGACTTTCAAGGAGCCGTATGAGGTGAAAATCTCATGTACGGTTCTGTAATAGCGATGGGACAGTAATGTTATCACCGACTAGGATTATCTAACAGTTTAAGTACAGTTGATATAGTTGATGCACAATCAAAATATGATTTTTGGGGATGGAATTTGTGGCGTCAACCTATAGGTTTCATCGTTTTTCTACTTTCTTCCCTAGCAGAATGCGAAAGATTACCTTTTGATTTACCAGAAGCGGAAGAAGAATTAGTAGCGGGTTATCAAACGGAATATTCAGGTATAAGATTTGGTTTATTTTATGTTGCTTCTTATTTAAACCTATTAATTTCTTCATTATTTGTAACAGTTCTTTACTTGGGCGGTTCAAATATCCCTGTTCCGTACATATCAGTTTCTGAGTTTTTTGAGATAAATAAAGCATATGGGGTTTTTGGAACTACAATTGATATCTTTATTACATTAGCTAAAACTTATTTGTTCTTGTTCCTTTCTATCACATCAAGATGGACTTTGCCTAGGCTAAGAATGGACCAATTATTAAATCTTGGATGGAAGTTTCTTTTACCTATTTCTCTCGGTAATCTATTATTAACAACTTCGTCTCAACTGTTTTCACTGTAAAAGATTGATCCTCTATCTATATTTGTAACTTGTCTCAAACAAGAGAAAGAAACAAAACAAAAATATTCATAGATATTCACGATATGTTCCTTATGGTAACTGGGTTCATGAATTATGGTCAACAAACAGTCCGAGCTGCAAGGTACATTGGTCAAAGTTTCATGATTACCTTATCCCACGCAAATCGTTTACCCGTAACTATTCAATATCCTTATGAAAAATTAATTACATCGGAACGTTGCCGCGGTCGAATCCATTTTGAATTTGATAAATGCATTGCTTGTGAAGTATGTGTTCGTGTATGTCCTATAGATCTACCCGTTGTTGATTGGAAACTGGAAACGGATATTCGAAAGAAACGATTGTTTAATTACAGTATTGATTTCGGAATTTGTATATTTTGCGGGAACTGTGTTGAGTATTGTCCAACAAATTGTTTATCAATGACTGAAGAATATGAACTTTCGACTTACGATCGTCATGAATTGAATTATAATCAAATTGCTTTGGGTCGTTTACCAATGTCAGTAATTGATGATTATACAATACGAACAATTCAAATATCAAATAATAAAATATAATCCAAATTTTTTCTTTGTTTATTTATTCTAATTATATTCTTTTTTTTTTTAATTAAAAAAAAATATTCTAAAAAAAGAATATTCTAATATAATAAGAATATTCTAATATAATAAGAAATTTCTTATTAAACTTAATTTCTTATTATTTATTATAATAATAAGATATTATAATATATATAATCTCATTTTAATTCAAAAAATTGAAATAATTAGAATTAAATTATGTAAAATTTTATAAAAAATTATATATATTAAAATTAATTAGAAATATATAGGTATAGAATTTATATATATATAAAAGTATAGAATTTATATATATATATATATATAAAAGAAATGTATATAAATAAAATATGATTCTAATCAAACAAATATGATTCTTTCTATATTTCATATCTATTTATTCGATTTATTATATATATTATTAATATATCACATTTATATATATAACTAAATAATATAAATTTAGAAAAAATGTTCTCTAAAAATGGAAAAACTATTCTATATTCTCTTAGAAAATCGAAATTCGATTAGAAATATTTTCTATTATTTTATATTATATATAGATGAATTCTATAATTCTATAAATATAGAATATGTATAGTTATATTTATTAGATATAAATATAGAATACATATCATATAGTTATGGTTTCGATCTATTCTTTCATATAACGAATAGAAGGACATTTGGCCTATAACCGATACCCATATCAATTCCCAGTTGTTAGGATTAAATTCAATGCGGAGAGAAATCTCGTATATCCAAATTTTCCCTGGTCATATCAATTAAAGTCATGAAATCTCGATTTATTTATCTCTTTTTTTACATATAATGGATTTGCCTGAACCACTACATGATTTTCTTTTAGTCTTTTTGGGATCAGGTCTTGTATTAGGAAGTCTAGGAGTAGTATTTTTTACCAATCCAATTTTTTCTGCTTTTTCCTTGGGACTGGTTCTTGGTTGTATATCTTTATTCTACATTTTATCAAATTCCCATTTTGTAGCTGCCGCACAACTACTTATTTACGTGGGAGCTATAAACGTTTTAATCCTATTTGCTGTGATGTTCATGAATGGTTCGGAATATTACCAAGATTCTCATCTTTTGACCGTTGGGGGTGGAATTACTTTGATGGTTTGTACAAGTATTCTTATTTCACTAATAACTACTATCCCAGATACATCATGGTACGGGATTATTTGGACTACAAGATCAAATCAGATTATAGAGCACGATTTAATAAGTACTAGTCAACAAATTGGAATTCATTTATCAACAGATTTTTTTCTTCCATTTGAACTAATTTCCATAATTCTCTTAGCTGCTTTGATAGGTGCAATTGTCGTGGCTCGCCAATAAGAAATCTTTCGAACTAGCAATAAAAAAAAAAAATAGAATTTTTTTTCCCATTTTTTTCTGTTGAATTCTATGTGAATGTAAAAAAAAAGTGTTTATATAGAAAATAATTTTTTTGGCAATATATTCTTTTGTTCCAGACTTGTTATATTCTTTAGTCAATTGAATCCGTTGAATTATTGTTCATACTATATTAAAATGAATAAAAATTGATAAGGAGTTGGTTAATGATGCTCGAACATGTACTTGTTTTGAGTGCCTATTTATTTTCTATTGGTATCTATGGATTGATCACGAGCCGAAATATGGTTAGAGCCCTTATGTGTCTTGAACTTATACTGAATGCCGTGAATATAAATTTCGTAACCTTTTCTGATTTCTTTGATAGTCGCCAATTAAAAGGAAATATTTTTTCTATTTTTGTTATTGCTATTGCAGCCGCTGAAGCAGCTATCGGACTGGCTATTGTTTCTTCAATTTATCGTAACAGAAAATCAACCCGTATCAATCAATCTAATTTGTTGAATAAATAGTATTAATCATTATTAAAAAAATAATAATAATAATTAGAATTTAGAATAGTGTAATATTCATCAATTTTGATTTGCATGTTTGCAAAAACGTAAGAAATCAAAGTATCTTGGTCCTCTTCTCCTCTTATGAATTGACCCGGAAGTCGATTTTTTTAAGTTAAGTTTCAAAATTCTGGTAAATCGTTGATTCATCTGGTGTCTAAATATATGATTCATTTACGAGTTTACTAGATCGAAAATTAAAAATTTTTGATGTTAAAAAAAAACTCTAGATCCAATGTCACATTCAGTAAAGATTTATGATACATGTATAGGATGTACTCAATGTGTACGAGCCTGCCCCACAGATGTATTAGAAATGATACCTTGGGATGGGTGTAAAGCTAAGCAAATTGCTTCTGCCCCAAGAACAGAGGACTGTGTCGGTTGTAAGAGGTGTGAATCCGCCTGTCCGACGGATTTCTTAAGTGTTCGAGTTTATTTATGGCATGAAACAACTCGAAGCATGGGTCTAGCTTATTGATACCTTTCAAAAAACAAACACCACGAGAATACAATAAGTTTTTTTACTGGCAAAAACCCGCGCTCAAAACAGAAGAATATTAATATTCTTCTGTTTTGAGCGCGGGTTTTTCTGGTCCAAGTGTATCTTATTTTTATCACGAATTATTTTCCTTGGTTAACAATAGTTGTACTTTTGCCTATAGCCGGAGGTTCCTTAATCTTCTTATTTCCTCATCGAGGAAATAAGGTAATTAAGTGGTATACGATTTGTATATGCTTAATCGATCTCCTTCTAACAACCTATGCATTTTGTTATCATTTCCAATTGGATGATCCATTAATCCAACTTACGGAAAATTATAAATGGATCAATTTTTTTGATTTTTACTGGAGAATCGGAATAGATGGACTCTCTATAGGACCCATTTTACTAACGGGATTTATTACCACTATAGCTACTTTAGCGGCTCAGCCAGTTACTCGAGAATCCCGATTATTCCATTTCCTGATGTTAGCAATGTATAGCGGTCAAATAGGACCATTTTCTTCTCGAGACATTTTACTTTTTTTCATCATGTGGGAATTAGAATTAATTCCAGTTTATATACTTTTATCCATGTGGGGGGGGAAAAAACGTTTGTATTCCGCTACAAAGTTTATTTTATACACTGCGGGAAGTTCTGTTTTTTTATTAATGGGAATTCTAGGTATCGGTTTCTATGCTTCTAATGAACCAACATTCAATTTGGAAACATTAACTAATCAATCGTATCCCGCGGCGCTCGAACTAATATTCTATATGGGATTTCTTTTTACTTTTGCTGTCAAATTGCCGATTATACCCTTACATACATGGTTACCAGACACCCACGGAGAGGCACATTACAGCACTTGTATGCTTTTAGCCGGAATCTTATTAAAAATGGGAGCGTATGGATTGGTTCGAATTAATATGGAATTATTACCCCACGCTCATTCTATATTTTCCCCTTGGTTAATGATATTAGGTTCAATTCAAATAATCTATGCAGCTTCAACATCTTTTGGTCAACGTAATTTAAAAAAAAGAATAGCTTATTCCTCGGTATCTCATATGGGTTTCATAATTATTGGAATTGGTTCCATAAGCGATACGGGGCTCAATGGGGCCATTTTACAAATAATATCTCATGGATTTATTGGCGCTGCGCTTTTTTTCTTGGCGGGAACTAGTTATGATAGACTACGTCTTCTTTATCTTGACGAAATGGGCGGAATGGCTATTCCAATGCCAAAAATATTCACGGTTTTCAGTATCTTATCGATGGCTTCCCTTGCATTGCCGGGCATGAGCGGTTTTGTTGCAGAATTGATAGTTTTTTGGGGAATAATTACCAGCCAAAAATTTCTTTTAATGACAAAAATACTAATAACTTTTGTAACAGCAATTGGAATAATATTAACTCCTATTTATTCATTATCCATGTTACGGCAGATGTTTTATGGATACAAGCTTTTTAATACACCAAACTCGTATTTTTTTGATTCTGGGCCGCGAGAATTATTTATTTCGATTTCTATCCTTATACCCGTAATAGGTATTGGTATTTATCCAGATTTCATTTTATCATTCTCGGTTGACAAGGTTGAAGCCATTCTATCGACTTTTTTCTAAAAAGTTTTCTCATGAATAAAACCCAAAATCAAAAAGAAAAAAAAAACCATAATAAGAAAAAATGTAATCGAATATGTTTATTGTTTGTGAGAACCCCTTGAATCATTACATTACTTGATTTAAAGGGTTCTCAACGATTTATTTTATTAGAAGTTTCTGTATATTTCGATATTTATTTTTCTATTTAGATATTCATATATCTATAATCAAATTTCTTATATATATGCTTTATTTATTTGTCAGGTCCTTTACTCACTTTAATTCAATTAGATGGAAATGAACCATAACTGTGTAATCCTATACCTAATAGATTGATCCCCAAATAACATATCCAAATTATAAAAAAGCCCAGAGAGGCCGCTATTGAAGAATTTACACCTTCCAATTTCTTATTTTTTCTAGTATGTAAATAAATCGCAAATATGGTCCAAGTAATAAAGGCCCAAGTTTCCTTTGGATCCCAATTCCAATATGACCCCCATGCCTCATTAGCCCATACTGCTCCTGAAAGAATACCTATCGTTAAAAAGATAAAACCCAGACTAATAATACGATAACTCCAACGATCCAATTGTTGAATAAACTGAGACCTGTAATAATTTCTAGAAGAATAAAAATAAGTTTTTTCTAAAACATTGTTTCTTTCATTCATATTCATGTATTTGATCTCAGCAAAAGAAAATGATTGATTTAATAAATACAAATCATTGCTTTTACCAAAAATTTTTATGACTTCTCGAAATGTAATAATTAAAATGGCTACTGATAATAACGATCCACATAAAAGAGCTGCATAGCCAAATATCATCATACTTACGTGCATCATTAACCAATGAGATTGTAAAGCGGGTACTAATATTGCAGATTGATGCATTTCGGTTAAAATACCCGAAGTAGCAAAGCCTTGGGTAAAAATAACACTTGGTGCGATTATTGTACTTAAATCGTTTTTCTTTTTTTTAAAACATAAAATCATATAAAAAATGGAAAAACCCCAGGAAAGGAAGATTAATGATTCATATAAATCACTAAATGGTAAATGGCCCGAAAAAATCCAGCGAGTAATTAACAATCCCGTTATACAGAAAAAGGTTATTATCATACCATTTTTGGACGAATCATATAATCCTAAGATTTCATTGACTAATAAGGTTATCAAATGAGTTGAAATTAAAATTGATACGACCGAAAACGATATATGAGTTAATATATGCTCTAAAGTTGAAAGTATCATAAAAAAAAAAATGAAAAAGAGTGTCTGAATACTAATACTAGAACGAGAAATCGGAAATTTAATTCATTATAGGACTTAATAGGACTTAATAGGACTTACTCTTTTAGAAGATAAGATGCCATGCCGCCACTCGGACTCGAACCGAGATGCTCTAGCACTGCTTCCTAAGAGCAGCGTGTCTACCAATTTCACCATAGCGGCTTACTCGAAATCATAATAACCGATTCTTTCTCAATCGTCGAGATTGAAAGAATCGATAAAAATCAAATTTTATATTTTTATAATATAAATAAACATTAAAGAATGAAAGGAATTCTATTATAATTATTTGAATTGAATGAATTTATAAGAAAATGGATTAGATTATTATATTATTATCTTTTTTCTAATATTATTATTCTATATAATATTATTATTCTATTTAAATATAGATATATATAAATTATTTATATATAAATATATAATTTAAATAGAAATATATAAATAATAATATATATATATAAATATTATATAAATATTTATAAATATATATATTATTTTATTTTCATTAGAATGGTTCAATTTCAATACGAATTCTTATTGTCGTTTTTTTTGTTTCGAGTTTCTTTTTTAATATTTAACAACGAGGAATGGTTTTTTGTAGTTTATTCTCTGTTTTCAAAAGCAAGCATTGTTGGAACTAGATAATTCTGACTTGAATCTGGAAATGGAACAAAAAATTTTCTCTTTTGTAGTTTTTAATGAATAATTTATTATATTATTATATTCTTTTTAGTTATTCTTTATATATATGCTTTATTCTTATTTTTATATATATTCTTTATTCTTATTTTTCATTTTTCTTATTTAATTAATTATTAATTATATATATTTTCACCAATTTAGTATTACATTCAAAGAATTTTGATTTTTTTTTCTTATTCTAAAATAGATATATATGAGTTAATAAAAATATCTGAGTTAATAAATCAATTTAAAATTGAATTGATTAATAAATTTATTAAATATATTAGTATTTATTAAATATATTAGTTAAATGTACTTATTAATTAATTTATTAAATATAAAAAAATATTTATTAAAATTAAAAAAAAAAAGCAATTCAATATTAGAGAATATTCCCTGAATCTAGCTAATTTATATTATTCCAACGTTTGTATTTGTTATACAAAAAAACTTTTTGAATTCCCTGTAGAAATTGATTGCGCTAATGAAAAAGCTTTCAATGCTGTCCAATATCCTCGCTTTTTCCAAACGTTTTTCCGGATTTTTTTTTTTGATCTAGAAGTGCGTTTCTTTGGAACTGCCATCCAACTAATAATTTTTTTTTTCCATTGCTACAGGTCATGTGAAAGACATATCCTCTTTTCTGTATTTATGTAAATGAAAACTTATTGTTCTTTGATTAATTAGCTATATATCTTATCCCCCCTTTTTTCTATCTAAAGTAAAACATTGAATATTATAACTATAACACTTTTTTCAAAATTTTGCCAAACATAGTTGTATTGTAATGTAAAAAATCAATTAGTTCGAAACTAAACGAATGCTTCTGAATATAAATAAAAGAAAAAAATTCTTATTTGATTGAGTTATGTCATATAATCCAATTTTATACATATAAAAATAAACGAATGTTCTAAGTTTTGGTACAATTTTTGATACGCGCTCTATAGAAAAGTTGTATAATTGTCAAATAAAAAATGAAATTCTTATTTGACAAATTTTGTTTTTCTGAGAATTTTAGATTTTATTAGTTATTTTCTTATTTATTAATAGTCAAAAATATTACTAAAAATAAAGTAAATTTTTCACTAGGAATTTTTTTTATTGGACCGTTTTTAGATTTTGACTTTTCAATATTGGAAGTATTGTTCAAAGATTCAGAAGAATATTAAATTCTATTTATATGTTCACGTTGTTCACTCTTTATTTATTAACTGAACCCTTTACAAAAGAGATAAAACCGGCGAATAAGAAACAAAACTCATTACAAATACTATTTTTTTCTTTTTTTTTGTATGGAATATACACATCAATCTTCATGGATCATACCTTTTATTCCACTTCCAGTTCCTATGTTGATAGGGGTGGTACTTCTACTTTTTCCCAGCGCAACAAAAAATCTTCGCCGTATGTGGGCTTTTCCGAGTATTTTTTTGTTAGGTATAGTTATGCTCTTTTCGCTCGATCTGTCGATTGATCAAATCAATAACAATAAAAGTTCTATCTATCAATATGTGTGGTCTTGGACTATAAATAATGATCTTTCTTTAGAGTTTGGTTATTTGATCGATTCACTTACCTCTATTATGTTAATATTAATCACTACTGTTGGCATTTTGGTTCTTATTTATAGTGATAATTATATGTCTCATGATCAAGGATATTTGAGATTTTTTGCTTATATGAGTTTTTTTAATACTTCAATGTTGGGATTAGTTACTAGTTCTAATTTGGTACAAATTTATATTTTTTGGGAATTGGTTGGAATGTGTTCTTATCTATTAATTGGTTTTTGGTTCACACGTCCTATTGCAGCAAATGCTTGTCAAAAGGCGTTTGTAACTAATCGTATCGGGGATTTTGGTTTATTATTAGGAATTTTGGGTCTTTATTGGATAACGGGTAGTTTGGAATTTCGGGATTTGTTTCAAATATTCAATAACTTGATTTATAATAATGACGTTAATGTTTTTTTTGTTACTTTGTGTGCCCTATTGTTATTTTGTGGTTCTGTTGCTAAATCTGCCCAATTCCCCCTTCATGTATGGTTACCAGATGCTATGGAAGGACCTACTCCTATTTCCGCTCTTATACATGCTGCTACTATGGTAGCGGCGGGCATTTTTCTTGTAGCTCGACTTCTTCCTCTTTTCATAGTAATACCCCCCATAATGAATGGAATAGCTTTCATAGGTATAATAACATTAGTATTGGGAGCTACTTTAGCTATTGCTCAAAAAGATATTAAAAGAAATTTGGCCTATTCTACAATGTCTCAATTAGGTTATATGATGTTAGCTCTAGGTATGGGCTCCTATAGAGCCGCTCTATTCCATTTGATTACTCACGCTTATTCAAAAGCATTGTTGTTCTTAGGATCCGGATCTATTATTCATTCAATGGAAGCTATTGTTGGATATTCTCCAGAAAAAAGTCAAAATATGGTTCTTATGGGCGGGTTAACAAAACATA